ATGCCCATACTCGTGACTCGTGTAAATTTGGGTCTCCCCAATTTAACTGGTATCATAATTTATGAATTTATGTTGTGAATCAAGATTTAGGAAAGGAAGTTTTCGAATCACTGACCCAGGCCTATTGTGGAATCTTACTCAGCAGAATATGGAGGTCCTTATGGCAGAACGGACCGATCTGGTCTTTCACAATAAAGTGATAGATGGAACTGCTATGAAACGACTTATTAGCAGATTAATAGATCATTTCGGAATGGCATATACATCACATATCCTGGATCAAGTAAAGACTTTGGGTTTCCAGCGAGCCACTGCTACATCTATTTCATTGGGAATTGATGATCTTTTAACAATACCTTCTAAGGGATGGTTAGTTCAAGACGCTGAACAACAAACTTTTATTTTAGAAAAAAACCATCATTATGGGAATGTACATGTGGTAGAAAAATTACGTCAATCCATCGAGATATGGTATGCTACAAGTGAATATTTGAGACAAGAAATGAATCCTAATTTTCGGATGACTGATCCCTCTAATCCAGTCCATCTAATGTCCTTTTCGGGGGCTAGAGGAAATGCATCTCAAGTACACCAATTAGTAGGTATGAGAGGATTAATGTCGGATCCTCAAGGACAAATGATAGATTTACCCATTCAAAGCAATTTACGCGAAGGGCTTTCTTTGACAGAATATATAATTTCTTGCTACGGAGCCCGCAAAGGAGTTGTAGATACTGCTGTACGAACATCAGATGCTGGATACCTCACGCGTAGACTTGTTGAAGTAGTTCAACACATTCTTGTACGTAGAACGGATTGTGGTACTATCCGAGGTATTTCCGTGAGTCCTCGAAATGGGATGACGGAAAAAATTTTTGTCCAAACACTAATTGGTCGTGTATTAACAGACGATATATATATCGGCCTACGATGCATTGCCACTCGAAATAAAGATATTGGAATTGGGCTTGTCAATCGATTCATAACCTTTCGAGCACACCCAATATATATTCGAACTCCCTTTACTTGCAGGAGTATATCTTGGATATGTCAATTATGTTATGGCCGGAGCCCTACTCATGGTGACCTGGTCGAGTTGGGAGAAGCCGTAGGCATTATTGCGGGTCAATCAATTGGGGAACCGGGGACTCAACTAACACTAAGAACTTTTCATACCGGCGGAGTATTTACAGGCGGTACTGCCGAACATGTACGAGCTCCCTCTAATGGAAAAATAAAATTTGATGAGGATTTGGTTCATCCCACACGTACCCGTCATGGGCATCCTGCTTTTTTATGTTTTATAGACTTGTATATAACTATTGAGAGTCGAGATATTCTACATAATGTGAATATTCCAACAAAGAGTTTGATTTTAGTTCAAAATGATCAATATGTAGAATCAGAACAAGTTATTGCCGAGATTCGTGCTGTAAAGTCTACTTTTCATTTTAAAGAGAGTGTTCGAAAACATATTTATTCTGAGTCAGAAGGAGAAATGCACTGGAGTACTGATGGCTATCATGTGCCTAAATATCCATATAGTAATGTTCATCTATTACCAAAAACAAGTCATTTATGGATATTAGCAGGAGGTCTATGCAGATCCAATATAGTGTCTTTTTCACTCCACAAGGATCAAGATCAAATGAATGCTAACTCTTTTTCTGTTGAAGAAAGATATATTTTTGATCTCTCACTCACTAATGATCAAGTCAGACATAAATTGTTGGCTACTTTCGTTAAAAAAGATAGGGAAATTATTGACTATTCAAAACCTTATAGAACCATATCTCATGGTAATTGGAATCTCATAGATCCTTCTACTTTTATTCGTCAAGATAATTACGATGATTTATTGTCGAAAAAGCGAAGAAATAGATTCGTGATTCCCTTACAATATGATCAAGAACGAGAAAAGAAACTAATACCCTGTTTTGGTATTTCGATGAAAATACCTAAAAATGGTATTTTACGTCAAAATAGTATTCTTGCTTATTTTGATGATCCGCGATACAGAATAAGCAGTTCGGGAATTACTAAATATGGGATTGTCGAAGTAGATTCAATGGTAAAAAAAGAGGATTTGATTGAGTATCGAGGAACAAAAGAATTTAGTCCGAAATATCAAATGCAAATGAAAGTAGATCAATTTTTTTTTATTCCTGAGGAAGTGCATATCTTACCCGGATCTTCGCCCATAATGGTCCGGAACAATAGTATCGTTGGAGTAGATACACGACTTGCTTTAAATTTAAATACAAGAAGTAGAGTGGGCGGATTAGTCCGAGTAGAGAGAAAAAAAAAAAGTATGGAACTGAAAATTTTTTCTGGAGATATTCATTTTCCCGGAGAGATGGATAAAATATCTAGGCACAGTGGTATTTTGATACCATCAGGAATGGAAAAAAAAAATTATAAAGGATCAAAAAAATTTAAAAATTGGATCTATGTCCAACGAATCGCACCTACAAAAAAAAAACATTTTGTTTTGGTTCGGCCCGTAATCACATATGAAATAGCTGATGGGATAAATTTAGCAACACTTTTTTCTCAGGATCTCTTACAGGAAAAAGATAATGTCCAACTTCGAATTATCAATTATATACTTTATGGAAATGGCAAGTCAATTCGAGGAATTTCTCACACAAGTATTCAATTAGTTCGGGCTTGCTTAGTATTGAAGTGGGACCAAGAAAAAAAGGGTTCTATAGAAAAAGAGATTCATGCTTTTTTTGTTGAAATAAGGGCAAAAGATCTGCTTCGTGATTTCCTCCAAATTGAGTCAGTAAAGTCTACTATTTCGTATACCGTAAAAAGGTATGATACGGCAAGTTCAGGATTGATTTCTAATAGTGGATTAGATCGTACCCATATTAATCCTTTTGATTCCAAGGCGAAGATTCAATCATTTCCCCAACATCGGGTAACTCTTGGTACGTTGTTGAATCGAAATAAGGAATGCAAATCTTTCATAATTTTGTCATCATCTAATTGTTTTCGAATGGGCCCCTTCAATACTTCGAGATATAATAATGCGACAAAAGAAGCGGATCCCGCGATTCCAATTAGGGATTTGTTGGGTCCCTTAGGTACTATTGTGCCTAAAATAATTAATTTTTGTTCATCTTCTTATTTAAGAACTTTTAATCAAGTCTTTTTAAAGAAATATTTGTCACTTGAAAATTTTCAACAGACTTTCCAAGTGCTTCAAGTACTTCCATTTAAATACTTTTTCCTAGATGAAAATAGGAGGATTTATAATCCCGATCCATACAATAACATCATTTGGAATTCATTCCATTTGAATTGGTGTTTTCTCCATCACAATTATTATGAAGAGGGATGGACAATAATTAGCCTTGGACAATTCCTTTGTGAAAATGTATGTCTATTGAAATACGGATCACGCATCAAAAAATCTGGTCAAATTTTCATTGTTCATGTTGACTCTTTAGTTATAAGATCAGCTAAGCCCTATTTGGTCACTCCAGGAGCAACTGTTCATGGCCATTATGGGGAAACCTTTTATGAAGGAGATACATTAATTACATTTATATATGAAAAATCGAGATCCGGTGACATAACGCAAGGTCTTCCAAAAGTGGAACAAATCTTAGAAGTTCGTTCAATTGATTCAATATCGATGAACCTCGAAAGGAGAGTTGAAGGTTGGGACGAACGTATCCAAAGGATTCTTGGGATCCCCTGGGGATTCTTGATTGGAGCTAAATTAAACATAACCCAAAGTCGTATCTCTTTGGTTAATAAGATCCAAAAAGTTTATCGATCCCAGGGGGTACAGATCCATAATAGACATATAGAAATTATTGTACGTCAAGTAACATCAAAAGTGTTGGTTTCAGAAGATGGAATGTCTAATGTTTTTTTACCTGGGGAATTAATTGGATTGTTGCGAGCAGAGCGAGCAGGGCGTATTTTGGACGAAGTAATCTGTTATCGAGCAATCTTATTGGGAATCACGAAGTCATCTCTGAATACTCAAAGTTTCATATCCGAAGCTAGTTTTCAAGAAACTGCTCGAGTTTTAGCAAAAGCTGCTCTGCGAGGTCGTATTGATTGGTTGAAAGGCCTGAAAGAGAACGTTGTTCTGGGAGGGATTATACCGGTTGGTACCGGGTTCAAAAAATTAGTACATCGTTTAAAGCAAGACAAAAACATTCATTTTAAAATAAAAAGGAAGAATATATTCGAGTTGGAAATGAGAGATATTTTGTTACACCATAGAGAATTATTTTGTTCTTGCGACCCAAACAATTTCCATGAGACATCAAACCAATCATTTACGTAATGTAATTTAGTAATTCCTAACAAGAAGTTCTTTTTTTTTTTTTTACTTGAACTCTCTGGTCCGATTATGTATTTGGTAATCAATGAAATAAAAAATCAAGAATGAAATAAAATTGATGGTTTGGGTTGTAGATCAATGGTAAATCCTGGTAGAAGGTTCCGTCGGAACAATTATTTATTTCACAGGGTACTGAATCTCTTTGTAAAAAAAAAACAAAACAGAGAGAAAGTGTGGGAAAATGGAAAGACGATATTGGAACATCAATTTGGAAGAAATGATGGAAGCAGGAGTTCATTTTGGTCATGGTACTAAGAAATGGAATCCCAGAATGGCTCCTTACATCTCTGCAAAGCGTAAAGGTATTCATATTACAAATCTTACTATAACTGCTCGTTTTTTATCAGAAGCCTGCGATTTAGTTTTTGACGCAGCAAGTAGGGGGAAAAAATTCTTAATCGTTGGCACTAAAAAGAAAGCAGCGAATTTAGTAGCATCGGCAGCAATAAGGGCTCGATGTCATTATGTTAATAAAAAATGGCTTGGGGGTATGTTAACAAATTGGTCTACTACAGAAACAAGACTTCAGAAGTTCAGGGACTTAAGAGCAGAACAAAAGATGGGAAAACTTAATCGTCTTCCTAAAGGAGATGCAGCAATGTTGAAGAGAAAGTTATCTACCTTGCAAACATATCTGGGTGGGATCAAATATATGACGGGATTGCCTGATATTGTAATTATCGTTGATCAGCAAGAAGAATATATGGTTCTTCGAGAATGTGTCATTTTGGGTATTCCAACAATTTGTTTAATTGATACAAATTGTGACCCAGATCTTGCAGATATTTCTATTCCGGCCAACGATGATGCTATAGCTTCGATTCGATTGATTCTTACCAAATTAGTATCTGCAATTTGTGAGGGCCGTTCTAGTTATATAAAAAAGGGTTGATTATCTTCTAATTGAGAATCCAATGAGTTCGTTTTTAGTGAACTTTCTTTGATTGTTACTATTTTGGTTTGCTTTTTTGGAGTGGTTTTGAATATTGAATAAAAAATAGAAAATGATTGGTATTTTTTTAGGTGATTTCCAGGTATCCTAAAAATACGATTCATAACTGAAATTCATGAATGAACGTAGATGATTTGAGAAAGAGATGGTTGAATAAAAATAATTCCTGTTTTGAAGTTTGATTTCTGTTAGAGGACAATATGAATGTTATACCATGTTCCATTAAAACACTCAAAGGGTTTTACGATATATCAGGTGTAGAAGTAGGCCAACATTTATATTGGCAAATAGGAGGTTTACAAATTCATGCCCAAGTACTTATCACTTCTTGGGTTGTAATTGCTATCTTATTAGGTTCAGTCATCATAATTGTTCGGAATCCACAAATCATTCCGACCGACGGTCAGAATTTCTTCGAATATGTTCTTGAATTTATTCGAGATTTGAGCAAAACTCAGATTGGAGAGGAGTATGGTCCTTGGGTTCCATTTATTGGAACGATGTTCCTATTTATTTTTGTTTCTAACTGGTCAGGTGCTCTTTTACCTTGGAAAATTATAAAGTTACCCCATGGGGAGTTAGCCGCGCCCACGAATGATATAAATACTACTGTTGCTTTAGCTTTACTCACGTCAGCGGCATATTTCTATGCGGGTCTTAGCAAAAAAGGATTGGGATATTTTGGGAAATACATTCAACCAACCCCAATACTTTTACCAATTAATATCCTAGAAGATTTTACAAAACCCTTATCTCTTAGTTTTCGACTTTTCGGTAATATATTGGCTGATGAATTAGTAGTAGTTGTTCTTGTTTCTTTAGTGCCTTCGGTAGTTCCTATACCCGTCATGTTTCTTGGATTATTTACAAGTGGTATTCAAGCTCTTATTTTTGCAACTCTGGCTGCGGCTTATATAGGTGAATCCATGGAGGGTCATCATTGACTAACTTTCGAAATATTCTTTTTTTAAGCTTATCCTAATTTAAGGTTCAATATAATTCACTGGGTTGGAAAATCAAATGCAAATATATAGATATATATATATATATACAGATAGATAATATTGCAGAATTTGAAAGATAAAGAGGTCCTACTACATATATATATGTAATATATGTAATGTCTATGAGTATCAATCCTTGTGTATGTTTCGAAGAGAATACGATTTAATAGAATAAAAATTGCAGGTAATTTACGTTATGGGTATATGTTATTTACTAGTTAGATAGGAATTATCCCTATCTTTTTTTATAGCCCACTGTATTTATAAGGATTCCAATATAAGTACTTTTTATATTTTGTCTATAATTGTGAATAAAATGATAGAAGAGTTTATAAGCAAGAAAACGCAATGACTCAATATTTTTTTTACATAAAACTCTAAACTCTATCATGGGTATAAACTAAAAACGGTATATCGAAGTAGTTCTAATAATTCAGTAATATTATGATTTTACTTTTGAATTTTTAGCTATTTCGACTTGATCCTTTTTCATGATTTTCATGATAAAGATCAATCAAAAGAAAAAAAAAAAAGAAGTTTAGTAAAGTAAAAAGTAAATAGTCAAAGTATAAGTAGAACAAGAAGTAGATAAAGATAAGTACTAATTTCTTAGTTGGTTGTATCATTAACCATTTCATTTTTTTTTTTTTTTTTTTACGAGGAACTTACCATGAATCCACTTATTTCTGCTGCTTCCGTTATTGCTGCTGGATTGGCTGTAGGGCTTGCTTCTATTGGACCTGGGGTTGGTCAAGGTACTGCTGCGGGCCAAGCTGTAGAAGGTATTGCGAGACAACCAGAAGCAGAAGGTAAAATACGAGGTACTTTATTGCTTAGTCTGGCTTTTATGGAAGCTTTAACAATTTATGGACTGGTCGTGGCATTAGCTCTTTTATTTGCAAATCCTTTTGTTTAATTTTTTATTTCATCGTAGAATAAAAATGTAAAAAAAAAAAGGGGGGTGGGGGGGGGGAGTCGAGCGGAGTGATACAAAAAGAACTCTGTTCTTTATTAGTCCTATCTATAATAGGGGAGCATATGATAAATATAACCGATTCTTTTGTTTCCGTGGGGCACTGGCCATCCGTTGGAAGTTTCGAGTTTAATACCGATATTTTAGCAACAAATCCAATAAATCTAAGCGTAGTACTGGGTGTATTGATTTTTTTTGGAAA